CGGGGGGGTATGGGACAAAAAATAAATCCACTTGGTTTCCGCCTTGGTACAACGCAAAATCACTATTCCCTTTGGTTTGCACAACCAAAAAACTATTCCGGAGGTTTAGAAGAAGATAAAAAAATAAGAGATTGTATCAAAAATTATGTACAAAAGAATCTGAGAATATCTTCTGGCATCGAAAGAATTGCACGTATAGAGATTCAAAAAAGAGTCGATCTGATCCAAGTCATAATCTATATGGGATCTCCTAAATTATTAATCGAAAATCGACCGCGAGGAATCGAAGAATTAGAGACGAATCTACAAAAAGAGTTTAACTATGTAAACCGAAAACTCAATATTGCTATCAAAAGAATTGAAAATCCTTATGTAAATCCTAATATTCTTGCAGAATTTATAGCCGGACAATTAAAAAATAGAGTTTCTTTTCGCAAAGCAATGAAAAAGGCTATTGAATTAACCGAACAAGCAAATATAAAAGGAATTCAAGTACAAATTGCAGGACGCATTGATGGAAAAGAAATTGCACGTGTCGAATGGATCAGAGAAGGTAGAGTTCCCCTACAAACCATTCGAGCTAAAATTGATTATTGTGCCTATACAGTTCGAACTATCTATGGCGTATTAGGTATCAAAATTTGGATATTTATAGATGAGGAATAAAAAAGCTTTCCTTGACTTTTATTTTTTTTTACCCCCAAAATCCAACAAAAAATAAGAAACTCGTTCCTTTTTTTGATTAAAGATAAAAAAAGAGTTTTTAATTTCGTAATTCTTTAATTTTATAGGGTTGAATAAAAATTTGATTAAATTTTTGATATAATTGCTATGCTTAGTGTGTGACTCGTTGGGTTTTTTAGGGATAAGATTAAAAAAAAGCCCCCTAGTATAAACTAATAACTAAAGAACTAAAAACCAACTCATTACTTCGCATTATCTAAATCCAACAAATCAGTCAAGATATGATAGATTATTCATATCATTGTAGCAACTGAAATCTCTTTTTCATAAACTAAAAAAAGAAAAAATCTGATTCTAAGTTGTGAACCAGAATATAGAAAAAAGATGTGGGTAGAGGGGTGAGAGAAAGAGGGAAAAAGAATATCGATGATATAGAATTCCAATATGTAAGGTCTATGAGTCATCTCATAAAAGGCAATGTAATAAAGCATCCATACTGATTCATACATAATTAAATGATAGATATAGAACAAAAAAACCAAGAGCCCTGAGCCAATAAAGACTAAGAAAATTGACTCAAGAACAAATTTAATTAAGAGCTCCGTTGTAGAATTAAGACCTAACCATTAAACAAGAAGCAATGGGAACGATGGAACCCATGAATGCAGAAGATTTTATTGAAACCAAAGCCTAACAATTCATTGGTCGGGATGGCGAAAGGAAACGAGAAACAATTTATCTATTCTGATCTGAGACGTAATGAACTAACCTTACAACTGAAATAGATATTAGAGTAAATATTCGCCCGCGAAAACGTTATTTTTTGGATTGCTAAATTTTGGATTTAGGGCAATCCGATACGAGAAAATGAAAAAAAAAATTCATTATGTTCTAAAAAAATAAAAAATAAATAGAAATATATATTTAATATGTTTAGTTATATATCCAAAATACCTAAACAAGGTACAAGGTATATACAAATGACTAATAGATTAGATGAAATATCAAAGAATCTCGCAATTTCATCTATTATTCATTAAACATATTTCAATTCAAATTAAACATTTTGAATCCTTTTATTCGTGAGGAGCTGGATGAGACGAAACTCTCACGTCCGGTTCTGTAGTAGAGATGGAATTCAGAAACAACCATCAACTATAACCCCAAAAGAACCAGATTCCGTAAACAACATAGAGGACGAATGAAGGGAATGTCTTATCGAGGTAACCATATTAGTTTCGGTAAATATGCTCTTCAAGCGGTTGAACCCGCTTGGATCACATCTAGACAAATAGAAGCAGGGCGTCGGGCAATGACACGAAATGCGCGTCGTGGTGGAAAAATATGGGTACGTATATTTCCGGACAAACCGGTTACAGTAAGACCCGCAGAAACACGTATGGGTTCGGGTAAGGGCTCTCCTGAATATTGGGTAGCTGTTGTTAAACCAGGTCGAATACTTTATGAAATGGACGGAGTCGCAGAAAATATAGCCAGAAAAGCAATTTCAATAGCAGCGTCCAAAATGCCTATCAAAACTCAATTTATTATTTTGGGATAAGAGTGTAGAACCAAAGAAAATAGAGCCTGGGAATGAAAAAGGCAAGGTTTCTTTTTTTCTTTTGACAAAGAATATTTCTTTCTTTTTTTTGCATTGAAACAACAAATAAAAAAATGATTCAACCCCAGACACATTTGAATGTAGCAGATAACAGCGGGGCTAGAGAATTGATGTGTATTCGAATCATAGGAGCTAGTAATCGTCGATATGCTTATATTGGTGACGTTATTGTTGCTGTGATTAAAGAAGCAGTACCAAATATGCCCCTAGAAAGATCAGAAGTGGTCAGAGCTGTAATTGTACGTACCCGTAAAGAACTGAAACGTGACAACGGTATGATAATACGATATGATGACAATGCCGCAGTTGTCATTGATCAAGAAGGAAATCCTAAAGGAACTCGCGTTTTTGGTGCGATCGCCCGGGAATTGAGGCATTTAAATTTTACTAAAATAGTTTCATTGGCGCCCGAGGTATTATAATAGTCTTAAAATATAAGATGAGACTATGATATAGTTATAGTAGAGTATTAGCAAAGAAATAGATTCAAATTAATTTAGTAGATTGTGTTTTACGCATATACTTTTAATTTAATAATATAATTTTTATTCATAAACAAATAAAATAAGTAAAAAAAAGCAAAAAACATGTTGATTATATCAAAATTTTTGGACAACAAGAATTTTACTCCATTATGAGTAAAGACATTATTGCTGACATATTAACCTCTATACGCAATGCTGATATGGATAGAAAAAGAGTCCTTCGAATAGCATCCGCTAATATCACCGAAAACATTGTTAAAATACTTTTACGAGAAGGTTTTATCGAAAATGTGAGGAAACATCGAGAAAGCGACAAATATTTTTTGGTTTCAACCCTGCGACATAGACGAAATAGAAAAGGGCCCTATAGAAATCTTTTAAATTTAAAACGGATCAGCCGACCTGGTTTACTAATCTATTCTAATTATCAAAGAATTCCTAGAATTTTAGGCGGAATGGGAATTGTAATTCTTTCCACTTCTCAAGGTATAATGACAGACCGAGAGGCTCGACTAAAAGGAATAGGCGGAGAAATTTTGTGTTATATATGGTAATCCTTCTTATATCCGCATTGGATACGAAACTTCCTATTTGTTGTGAAAAAAAAACTAAAAAAAAAATGCGAAGTGTATAATCTTGTTCCTCCTACATTAGTTAATACTTTAAGGAGGTTTTACCCGGAATGAAAGAACAAAAATGGATTCATGAGGGTTTAATTACTGAATCGCTTCCCAATGGTATGTTCCGGGTTCGTTTAGATAATGAGGATCTTATTTTAGGTTATGTTTCAGGAAAGATACGACGTAGTTTTATACGGATACTGCCAGGAGATAGAGTAAAAATTGAAGTAAGTCGTTATGATTCAAGCAGAGGGCGTATTATTTATCGACTCCGCAACAAAGATTCGAATGATTAGGTGGTTTTTTAACTTTAATATTTCTTTTCGTGGGAATACGATTCGAAATTAAAAATTTCAAGAAACTTATTTTCTTCCAAGAAGTCGATTCAAAATTAAGGTTAAGGTATGAAAAATATGAAAATAAGAGCTTCTGTTCGTAAAATTTGTGAAAAATGTCGACTAATCCGTAGGCGGGGACGAATTATAGTAATTTGTTCCAACCCGAGACATAAACAAAGACAAGGATAGTCTAAAAAAGACTTTCTAAAAGACCCGATCTACAAATAAAAAAGGGATCTGTTTTGACAAGAAATGGATATATCCATTTATCTATATATCTATATGACTCATATTTATGAGATGATAAAATATGGCAAAAACTATACCAAGAATCGGTTCGCGTAGGAATGGACGTATTGGTTCACGTAAGAATACACGTAGAATACCAAAGGGAGTTATTCATGTTCAAGCAAGTTTCAATAATACCATTGTGACTGTTACAGATGTAAGAGGTCGAGTGATTTCTTGGTCTTCTGCCGGTACTTGTGGATTTCGGGGTACAAGAAGAGGGACACCTTTTGCTGCTCAAACCGCAGCTGGAAATGCTATTCGTACAGTAGTCGATCAAGGTATGCAACGAGCAGAGGTCATGATAAAAGGTCCCGGTCTCGGAAGAGATGCAGCATTACGGGCTATTCGTCGAAGTGGTATACTATTAACTTTTGTACGGGATGTAACTCCTATGCCACATAATGGCTGTAGACCCCCTAAAAAAAGACGCGTGTAAAAAAAAATCAACATTAAAAAAATTTCAAGAGAAATAAACAATTCGACCAAATAATATTACTATGGTTCGAGAGAAAGTAACAATATCTACTCGGACACTAGAGTGGAAGTGTGTTGAATCAAGGACAGACAGTAAGCGCCTTTCTTATGGACGTTTTCTTTTGTCTCCACTTATGAAAGGTCAAGCCGACACCATAGGCATTGCGATGCGAAGAGCTTTACTTGGAGAAATAGAAGGAACATATATTACACGTGCAAGATCTGATAAAATACCACACGAATATTCTACCATAGTGGGTATTCAAGAATCAGTACATGAAATTTTAATGAATTTGAAAGAAATAGTATTGAGAAGTAATTTATACGGAACTTGTGACGCGTCTATTTGTGTTAAGGGTCCTGGGTATGTAACAGCTCAAGATATCATCTCACCGACTTATGTGGAAATCGTTGATAATACACAACATATAGCTAGCTTGACGGAACCGATTGATTTTTGTATTGGATTACAAATTGAGAGGAATCG